AGAATATCAAAACAAAAAAATGATTGAATTTCTATCATTATTATGATATTACATATCTGAAGTTTCTAATATAATAATAGAAATAGAAGAGGGGTTTATTTATTAATTATTAAATTATTAAACACGTATGTAGATATTAATATCCCTGTTACCTTCGATTGTATTGGGGTTCCTATTTTTAACTTAACATTGCGGTTTGTGTTCTATTAAAAGAAAGTAGAAATTTGCTATTCAATTATGAGATATGAAAATTTTCTGATAATTTCTTCTAGGCAACATATCATAATATCATTTATAAATTTATAAATAAGAAACATATAGAATATATAAATTTCGGGCCTAGGGCTGGGGTTTACATATACTCATAATTGTTGGTATAATTTAAATTGAGAAGGGTTTTTAAACTCAATATTGATGTATCAATTTGTATGTTCTTATGTCATTAATGTCATTAAGAAAAGAAAAAACCAAATTTTGAGATTCCAAATCATTCATGAATTCGCAGTCAGTTATCAATAGTTAATGGTTCAAATTAGTTTGACTTTTGCGAATGAAAATCAACTGTCGATTTGGAATAGAAAGTGGGAAAAGTTGGCTATTTTGAGATACTCTATCAGGGGTGTATCAAATCCAATCGAAATCAAAAGAGACGAGGTTAGGCAAGAAAGGGATAAATTAGGAAAGAGCGGGATTCAAAATTAAAAAAACGGAACTCTCGATGCACTGCCCATACACATACACTAAAAGGGAGTTCAGTAATACAGGAAAAATTTCACTAATTTGATATCGTTTTGGCGGCATGGCCGAGTGGTAAGGCGGGGGACTGCAAATCCTTTTTCCCCAGTTCAAATCCGGGTGTCGCCTGATCAACAAAAGGTGTGAAATCCTGCTTCTGTTCTGCTGATATAACTCGCCAAATTATTTCGCACCAGAAGCAGAGAAAGGGGACTGTTGATACTTGTTTGATTCGAAACAGGCGAGTAGGAGTTTTCGAAAAAAGTGTAAATCTAGGATTCAAGGATATATTTATATTCTAAGGGTAGAGGGGTTATCAAAACTTCGCGATTCTCTTCGACTACAATAGTAAATTGGAAAGAATTTTTTTCGGCAACCCCTAAATCAAGAATATAACGTCTCTGCACTTTTTCACAAAGATAGTTGAAAAGGGGTACGCATTCGATCAAATAGAAAATTAGATATTGATTTATCTGTTTATGCTTTTGACTTATGAGGATCAACAACCAAAAAGGCCTTATTATTCCTACATGTTCCATTAGTAACATTTCCGCAAGATGTTACTACGTATTCGGATTCGTCTTTCCTTTTTTTGAATGTTAATGTTTTGTTTCGAAATCATCTAGGAATTTTTTATTCAATGAGTTGATTTATTAGATTGGGCTATCAATAGTGTTCGATCCGAATCCTTTTTTTGACTCTGCACCATTGATTCTACTATACTATTAGTATTGAGGAATCGAACAATTCCTTCCTATTTATTTATATATTTATAGAGATCCTATTTATAGATTATAGAGATAAGGGGACACAATTCACATGGATATAGTAAGTCTCGCTTGGGCTGCTTTAATGGTCGTCTTTACATTTTCCCTTTCACTTACAGTGTGGGGAAGAAGTGGACTCTAGGAGTATTACTAATTAATCAAACTGTATCAATTGTTTTCTAGATCATTCTGCAACACGTTTTGAACTATTTAAAACGAAAACTAAAAAATATTCATTTCGAATTCCATTCGATTCGGATTGAGTAATCCATTATATGAATCACACTTTTTCAATCAAACAGATATTTCCCCAATTGCCATCTTTGTATTTCGAAAGGAATACTGATGAACGGAAATTCATTCTAATAAAAATTTTTCCAAAATGTTTTATTTCAACCAACGGGTTCTTACCAGAATTCTAGATGAGTACTGAGGAAGACCTGTTTTTTATTCCCTCTTTAATTTAATCTTTAATTTAATCTTTAATTTAATATTAAATGAAGAAGTCGTTTGGTTAAGTATATACTTATGCGTATATATGCACTTTCTATGACTATGAAAAGCGGTATAGACAGAGACATCGCGGTTGTCGAACGAGATATTATACATAAGAGAATCTTATCTCCGGTGAGTCGCATATTCCACACTTACCGCTTGCTTTATAATTGTCAAAATTGTATTTTATTGTATATTGTAAAGTTCTACTTTACAATATACACAATATACAATAAAATAATTCTAATAGATAGATCCTATGGTTGATTCATCGACCATACGATCTATCCATTAGAATACTACCCCGACCATAATTCGCTTATTTCATTTATTTTTAAGACGCGAAAATTGGAATCTCTTTCATTTTATTTCATTTATTTTTAAGACGCGAAAATTGGAATCTCTTTCATTTTATTTCATTAATTTTTGCTAAGAACCTATAAGTTCTAAGTCAAGCTTAACTCAAATTAATTATTTTCACTGACTGTTTTTACGTAAATTATAAGTAGAAAGGCCGTAGGAACTAGAATGAATAGCGCAGTAGCAATAAATGCAAGAATATTTACTTCCATAATCTAATCTTTTTTTACTTCACAATAACTTGGGATTTAATCCCCTAGAGATGATAAACCTTTCGAATCAATTACCTCTCAATGTTTTGTTTTTAAATCGGATCAATATCATGAATAACAATACCTGAGTTACCAAATAAATTCGTCGTCAAAAACGGAATAGTATAACATAGGAGGTTTTTTTATCCATACTGAACACCAATTTCGATTCTGGACCCAATCCAAAATTCCTTTATTTGGTTCCGTTCTTTTTTCTATAACGTATTTCTATAACGTAACTCACATTCTGTCATGTCCAATCATCTGATCAAGTATCATCAGATCGCCCTTCTCCTTCACTTCTATTAGTTACGTAGTTAAAAATAAAAAATAGAATCTAAATAGAATATAGAATAGAATATATATATATAGAATAATATATATAAATATATATAATATTAAAGTACTCTATTCCAGGGATCGGGAATAATCGAAAAAGCAGACTTGGAATACTTACTATAATGCAACCAATAATTGTACTAATCTGCCCCCTTTCCTGCCAAAAAAGAAAAGGAAATAAAGAACCCTTTTTATTTTTTGTTTGGGAATGCAATTTTGCCCCCGGCCCCCGTTCATAGTCATATTAAGGGTAGAGATGAATTAATTGAGGTATTTTTATTGGAGCCGCCGGGACTGACGGGGCTCGAACCCGCAGCTTCCGCCTTGACAGGGCGGTGCTCTGACCAATTGAACTACAATCCCACTGAAATACCCAATGAAATAGGGAATCTAGCAAAGATTTTTATTCTTTTTTATCTCCGTATCGAGTATTTATATGAAGGGCAAAGGAGTTATAACCTCTCGTGATAGATTGACGAATTGTTGGGCCGAGCTGGATTTGAACCAGCGTAGGCATATTGCCAACGAATTTACAGTCCGTCCCCATTAACCGCTCGGGCATCGACCCAGGACGAATCACTTTTAGACTTATTGGTAATCCATGATTCACTTTCTTTCGTAGTACCCCCAGGGGAAGTCGAATCCCCGCTGCCTCCTTGAAAGAGAGATGTCCTGAACCACTAGACGATGGGGGCCTACTTATCCAACCGCCATCATACTATGATCATAGTATGATCCGTTTTTTGAAATTGTCAATAGGGTGGAATGAAATGGTATGATTAGATCCGAGGTATCTTTCCGCCTTTACTAAGGTGTAGAGAATTTTGTGATTCGTCACTCAGGAATCATTCATTCTAATCGCCATTCTTCACTCTATATTCCATAGATAAATATTCCATATATAAATTATAAATAGAAATACTCTAACTCTATATTATATAGAAATATAGTCTAGAAATCTATAGTATTAGAGTATTTAGTCTAAGATAAAATAAAAAAAAGAATAATTAAATATAAATAATTATTAATAATAAATATAATAAAATAAAGTTTCAAAAAGGATTTTCATTTAGTTCAGGGAACAAGACAAGTAGAATCTCTTCATCACATGATTTGACGAAATAGCTTGAAATTCTTGTTTCTATCGAATTGGTAGGTGTACATGTAAGTGAACTTTATTCGTTTGGGAATAAATTCATTCAAGAAAAGAAATTGGGTTCGGTCTTGAAACAATTCATTGCATTTTACCCTAGACTTGCGAGGTAAATCCACTTTATTATTAGTATTCAGATTCAGGCTAAACTCGAACCATCAACCACCAATCAACTACTATGAGTCTACGGCATGTACTTATGTATACTACTGCATGTACTTATGTATATAAGTATATATAGATATAGCATATAGACATTTTAGCCACGTAGCAACCCATTCAGGAATTCATCAAACACCAAATAAGCCCTTTTAACTCAGCGGTAGAGTAACGCCATGGTAAGGCGTAAGTCATCGGTTCAAATCCGATAAGGGGCTCTGGTTTTTTCATAAACCTCCGACCGTAGTATTCATATTTGAAGGAAGAATAGAGATATTAGTATTCTGGGTTTGTAAAAAAAAGTAACTAACGGGATAATAGAATATTATTCTACTGAGTTAGAATCTAATAGTTATAAAGTTAAAGATTTGTTCAATAAATTTGAATTATTATAAATATTGATTAAAAATATTGATTAAGTTACCTCTTGAATGACCAAACCACATATTTCCATTCTTACCAATCAAATCCATTCTCTTGGAAAGATTCTAACTCAACAAAAAAGTAAGTGGACCTGACCCATTGAATCATTACTATATCTGCTATTCTGATAGTAAAATCGTATAGAGATGAAATTGGAAGAGTTAATCCCTTTTTCCTTTCTTTATTTCTTTGACTCCTCAAGAATTTGTCGATATTTCCGCTTAAATCTTCTTATTCCTAGATTTTCTATATATAACAATAAATTCATATATAACAATATATTCTTATTCTGTTCCTCCACAGGGACGGGTTTCTTTC